CGCGTTTACTTTTTGATAGGATCTAGCCGAAGTGAAATATATTAGAATCAAATGCATTTTATGACATTTCAATCTGACACAATAGCAACATAATAACATCACCCCATTTTTGATAAAAAAAAGAGGGGGTCAAGTCAAAAAGTCTTCTTCACAATCATGGCTAGGAATTTGGTACAAGGAATTCCCGGCATCTCGGAGAAAAAGAGTATAAACAAACAAAAGGGCTTTTTATAATTTCATTTTTTATCATAGATAATCATAATTACTAAAAAGAATTTGGTTCTTTTTATAAACTTGATGTCGATAAATCCGCGAGTCTAGAAATTCATTTCGGACAATTGAACCTTCTCGAACTGTTTCTTTTTAAGAACCAAAAATATTTGTGCCAAAATAACAGATGCGAAGAAGAACAAAAGGCCTTGTACACGTAATGGATCTTGAAGTACTATTTCTGCATCTCCCTGACCAAATCCGCCCACATTAGGATTACTTGTCAACGGTTGATCCAATTTGATAGATTCGCCTTCTGAAACAAGAAGCTCTGGCCCCGGAGGGATAATATCAACAACTTGACGTCCATCCGATGGATCCGCTATGGTTATTTCGTATCCCCCCTTTTCTTTTCGTAGGATTTTGCTTACTATACCTGATGCTGTAGCATTATAAACTGTATTGTTACTCTTGCTCCCGTCAGGATAAATTTGGCCCCTTCCCCTGTTTCCGCCTACGTATATAGGATATTTTAAGAAGTGAGTGTCTTTCTTAGTAGCGGGGTCGGGGGAAAGAATAGGAAAGGTGATTTCACTATATTTCTGACCAGGAACAGGGCCTATGACAAGAATATTTTTTTGATTGGGGCGATAGCTCTGAAAAGACAGATTGCCCATCTTTTCTTTTATCTCGGGGGAAATACGATCGGGAGGGGCTAATTCAAAACCCTCTGGTAAAATAAGAACAGCTCCCACATTCAGGACTCCTTTTTTACCATTAGCAAGAACTTGTTTCACTTGCATATCATAAGGAATTCGAACAACTGCTTCAAATACAGTATCGGGAAGTACCGCTTGCGGAACCTCAATATCCACCGGTTTATTAGCTAAATGGCAATTGGCGCATACAATACGTCCAGTCGCTTCTCGTGGATTTTCATAACCCTGCTGTGCAAAAATGGGATATGCATTTGAAATGGATGTACGAGTGATGATATATATCATGAGCGATATGGAAATAGATCGAGTAATTTGTTCCTTTATCCAAGAAAAAGTATTTCTAGTTTGCATGGTCCAACCATTGATCCCGAAAATATATTTATACAATAAATTTGGGTAGGTCACTAATGGAGTTTCCTATCCACGATTCTGTTATTTACTGGAATAATTTGTTTTGACTCAATTAATATATATAGGAATATAGGATGAATCTCCGGGATGGGTAGAAATAGAAAGCGATTTTCAATGCTTTGCTTATGTACAACTGCAAAGTAAGAAACATTATAATTGGATTAGGTAGATAATTTTTCAGTCATTCATTGAATGATAAATCACTACAAGTGACGGAGATACGCGATTTAAATAACGGAAAATCCAATATTTTAAAATTGTATCTAGAATGACTGGAAAAGTGGAAACAAGGCCAGATATAATTTGATCATTATGAACAAATCCAAAATCCTTGTAGACAAAGCCAATCATCAGTTCCCAACCATGGGGCGAATGAAATCCGATACATAAATCAGTTAATAAAAGAAGAGAAAAAGCTTTTATTGTGTCACTTAAGTTATATAGGAATTCTTGAGCCCAAGAATTAAGAATAACGAGTTCTTTATTACCCAAAATAGAATAACCACTTAGAATAATGAAACATATTATATTTGTCGAGAAGTGCAAAATCGTATGAATACGACCCTCGTTGTGTATCTTGATTAATTGGATTGTTTCTTTGTGAATTCCTATACGAAGGTTTTGTAGATGTGTCTCCGAGTATTCCTTGATCATTTCCTCTAAGAAGAGGAGTTCCTCTAATTCTATGAATTTTTCTAGAATACTCTTTTCTTCAAGATCATTCAAAAAAGTTTCGGATTGCCTAGTGTTCCACCAATTAGTAACCCATGATTCCAGACTTTTTTGAAAGGAGAGAGAAATCCACCAGGGCAAAAATACTATAGATGCAAGATATAAAAGAGGAGTGAATGCTTTCTTTTTTGCCATTTTTTCATCTGTGAATTGTTAATGAACCCGTCTCATTCGTCGACTCTATGTAATCTAATATTTCTCTCACGCATCAGTTCTATTACAAGTTATCAAACCTATGAATCTATTCACTCTTTTTTATTTGTGATTTCGTGGTTAGGCCTTGAATCTAGAAAAAAATACGGAAAAAGATGAAAAATTCGAATGAATATATATGAATAAATAATATAATAAAAATTGTTTCCCTATATCTCAATCAGTCAAATTCGAAGCATATATCTCTTTTCGATGAACGCCCGGAAAAACCACTTTAAATAATGAATATGAATAGTATTCAGATTTTGAGACAAAAGAACTCTTTTTCTATCATTCTCCTTTTCTATCATTCTCCTTTTCTATCATTATATAAAAAAAACCTCTAATATTTCGAAAAAATTTAACTGACTATGAGTAGTCATCGATAGAATAATTGAGGTAATTTTCTGAAAAATATTGTGAAAAATGAGTGACAAAAAACGACATAAATAAATTGGCTACATTATAAGAGATCCAAATTTTTCGTCATTAAGGAGCACAAAAAGTCTAAAAAGAAGCTTCAAAAAAATTACAAGATATGATCTATCTGAATCTAAAGTTTCAATTCCAACAACTAAAAAGGGGGAATTTCCTTATTTCGAAATGGTTGATTATGAGATTTTCTTTTTTTCTTATTTTTTTATTTAATATATAATTGAGTTGTGTATGTGTATATTTCGATACATATAAAAGATCCCCCAAAAAGGTTTTTTTATACTTGTTCCATATACGTCTGCTTTGACTCGAATGAATGTTCTGAAGAAACCTCAATTAAGTTATGTTATAGAAAAAGAGGATTCTTGCTTTTTTGCCCTCCCGCGAGAAAGCATTAATTTCTCAGCTGATTTCTTAAAATACTTCAATAGGTACACGCAAGAAATAAGCCAATTCAGCAGCTTTTTGTTCCATTTCCCGTGGAGTAAAATTCTCATCAGTACGAGTCAATGGAATGGCTCCCTGGCCTCTGATATCCATATAAAGGACACGACGAGCATAAATACCCTCTTTAACTTCTATTCTGACGGACTGAATATCTTTTATAAGAAATCGGAGGAAGACCCGACGATTTTTTCCAGGGAATCCCCAACGAAAGATACACACTATTCCGTCTTTTCTATCAAATCGATCATAACCACTACCTACATTCCACGAAATTGTGCACCACAAATAGGAGCTAATAAAAAGACCCGCGATCCCATAGAAAGACATCACAATCCCTTGTGGAAAAAAAACTATTTGCTGAGACGGAAATAAAGATATCAAATTTCTACCAAGATAACTCGAGGTTCCAACCAACAAGAATCCTAATGAACCTAAAAAAAGGATAACAGCCCAGCAGAAATTACTTGTTTTTCGAGCCCCCGTTATAGGTTCTATCCATATATGTTCTGATCGACAACTCATACTTGATCCGGTTGCTTTTTTTGGAATTGAGAGAATACCCCAAATGAATTTGCCGTTTATTTCCGAAGTAACTCGCATCAACTAGCACTAGTTTGATGTGAACCTTTAGGAGTAATTCATTAAATTGGTTAGATCTAAACTAATAACACACCCTTCGTATGACTCACTAAAGATAGCCACATGTATATAGATAGACCAACTTTACAGTTCAGCTATTCGCCGATTCGGGTCTATTTGAAACTAGCTAATAGCATTTTGGGGAGATTTCGACGGAAGCCTCTTATACCATATTTAGCTAAATGGATATCTGTGTTATGATACAAGCGTCAGTTTTGAAAAAAAAAAAAGAGAATATTTTGCGCCCTCGGCTCTAAACAATCTTGTTTTTTTGAACATGAAGAAATAAAGAAGCCATTGCGATTGCCGGAAATACTAGGCCTACTAAAGGGACCAAAACAGAGGGAAAATTAAGAGTTGTCATAGAATGGGTACCTCGATTTACTATTTGTACCTGTTATTATTATTTAGATTTTATATTTATNNTCTATTAAGAATTCATTATTAATTAAAAATAATATAAGTATCTACTATCTAAGTCTAAGTGAGTATATAATGTAGTTTTTCATCTTTCTACATGAAAAATTTGAGAGGATATGGATGAGATATTATTTTCTTCATTTTTTGCTCTTGTCTTCGAATTTCATTCACTAAGCAAAAAGTTTTTTTTAATGAATTAGATTCTATTTATATTGATTCAAGGGTTTGTTAGAATCCCATCCAGCAGGGATTCTTAGTCAAAATAGGATTATCGTACGCTATAGAAAGATAAAAAATTCTATACTATATTTTCTAGATTTTAATTTCATTATATATGACGAGAAGAAGATTTTTTTATTTGCCTAATTTCACGAAAAAAAGAATTTCATCTTTTATCTTGTTAATAGAGACTTCTTGATCAATAATCAGGAATATAGAAAAAGGGTCAGATTTCCGATTTTATGTGACTTTTGATTCGTTATACAATTAGATCGTATGTCAACAAAGAAAACCCATTCGTCTCAATTTCACTTGTATTCCGATAAACTAATTACTCGTTTGCTCAAAATAATGGACTTAATGTTCTAATTTTGATTCAAAGGAAAGAAAGTGTGGAGTTGAAATAACTCACTCAGAACGCCTTTTAAAGGATTACGTGGTACGATTAGATCGAATAAACCCTTCTGGAATAAATACTCAGACGCTTGTGAACCTTCGGGTACTGTTTTATTCAATGTTTGTTCAATTACTCTTTTACCCGCAAAGGCAATGTAGGCATTGGGTTCGGCAATAATG